TCAGACTTTCGTCGAGATCTAATAAAAGGATCCGTACGAGCACAAAGACGTAAAATAACTATTTTTGAACTGTTTCAAGCAAACGTGCATTCTCCTATTTTTTTGGACAGAATAAAGAAATCTCTTTTTTTTTCTTTTGATATTTTTGAACTGATGAAAACAATGTTTATAAATTGTATGTGTAAAAAGAAAGAATTCAAAATTTTTGATTCTACTTATAGAAATAAAAAAATAAAAGAAAATAACAAAAAGGACAAAAGAAAAAAAAACAAAAGAAAAAACAACAAAAGAGAGGACAAGATACGGATAAAAATCGCTGAAGCCTGGGATACAATTTTTCTTGCTCAAATAATAAGAAGTTGTCTTTTAGTAACTCAATCAATTCTTAGAAAATATATTATAGTACCCTCATTAATAATAACTAAAAATATTATTCGTATATTATTTTTTCAACCCCCTGAATGGTCCGACGATTTAAAGGATTGGGGTCGAGAGATGCATGTTAAATGCACCTATAATGGAGTTCAGTTCTCGGAAAAAGAATTTCCGAAAAATTGGTTAACAGGCGGGATTCAAATACAAATCCTATTTCCTTTTCGTTTAAAACCTTGGCACCGATCTAAGTTAAAATTTCCTTATAAAGGTCGAAAAAAAAAGAAAGTACAAGAAAAGGATTTTTGTTTTTTAACAGTTTGGGGACTGGAAACGGAACTTCCTTTTGGTTCTCCCCGAAAGCATCTTTCACTTTTTAAACCCATCGTTAAAAAACTTGAAAAAAAAATTAGAAAGATGAAAAAAAATGTTTTTCGAGTTATAACAATTTTAAAAGAAAAAAGAAAATTGTTTCAAAATTTATCAAAAGAAAAAAAACACTGGTTCATCAAAAACAGTTTTTTTCGACAAGAAAAAATAAAGAAACTTTCAAAATCAAAAAGAAATCAAAATTTTTTATCCGAATTTAGAGAAGTAGATGAATTAAATAAAAAAGATTCGACAATCAATAACAATAATTGGACAGTTTCAAAATTGTCTATTCCAATTGGATCTATGCCTTGTACAAATTATTCATTGATAGAAAGAAAAATGAAAGATCTTTCTGCTAGAAGAAAGATAATTCTAAATCAAATAGAAAAAATTACAAAAGAAAAGAAAACAAAAAATAAAACTTCTGAAGTAACTATTAGTTCTAACAAAATAAAAAAAAGTTCTAATGCTAAAAAATTAAACTCATCAAACAAAATTTCCTACATAGTAAAAAGAAAAAATGCTCGATTAGTGCATAAATTTGACTTTTTTATAAAAATTTTGATTGAAAATATATACATAGATGTCTTTTTAGGTATCATTAATATTCCAAGGCTTAATGCACACCTTTTTCTTGAATCAATAAAAAAGATTATTACTAAATATATTACCAATAATGAATCAAATCAAAAAAAAATTGATAAAACAAATCAAAATAAATTTAACTTTATTTCGATTATAAAAAAGTCAAGAGATATTGCTGTTATTAATAATAATTCAAATAGTTTTTGTGACATATCTTTCTTATCACAAGCCTATGTATTTTACAAACTATCACAAACCAAAAGTCTTAACTTATATAAGTTAAGATCGATCTTTGAATACGAAAACCTTTTTCTGAAGACTGAAATAAAAAATTATTTTAGAGCCGAAGGATTATTTAATTCGGAATTAAAAGAAAAAAATTTGATAAATTCTTTTTCTTTAATGAATCAATGGAAAAACTGGTTAAGAAGTCATTATCAATATAAATATGATTTATCTCAGGTTAGATGGTCTAGATTAATACCAGAAAAATGTCAAAATAGAATATATCAGCACCATATGGTTGAAAAAAAAAAATTAAGCAAATGGAATTTACATGAACAAGACCAATTAATTCATTATGAAAAAACAAATGATTTTGGGGTAAACTTATTTGCAAATCAAAAGAATAATTTTAAAAAACACGCTAGATATAGTCTTTTATCATATAAATCTATTAATTATGAAAAAAAGACGGACTTTTTGATTTACGAATCAACAACTAATAAAGCAACGATTCTTTATAATTCCAACATAAATAAAAGCAAATTATTTGACATCTTAGAAGAAGGTATTCCTATGACTAATTATCTAGGGGAAAGGGAGATTATCAATATAGAGAAAAGCCCATACCGAAAATATTTTGATTGGCGACTTATCAATTTTTGTCTTCAAAAGAAGGTTGATATTGAGTCCTGGATCGATACCTGCAGCAAAGATAAAAAAAAGACTAAGACTCGAACTAAAAACTATCAAATAATTGATAAAATTGATAAGAAAAATATTTCTTTTGTTCCCATTTACCAAGATCAAGAAATAAATTCATCTAAGAAACCCCCCTTTTTTTTTGATTGGATGGGAATGAATGAAGAAATACAAACTAGTGTCATATCGAATTCGAATTTTGAACTTTGGTTCTTTCGAAAATTTGTGATACTTTACAACACATATAAGAGAAAACCATGGACAATACCGATTCAATTTCTTCTTTTAAATTTTCAAAAAAATAGTAGTACAAATAAGAAAATCTACGAGAATAAAAAAAGTGACCTTCTTCTATCTATATCATCGAATGAAAAGAAAATTTTTGAATTAGAGAATCAAAATCATAACGAAAAAGAATCTAACGACCAAGTGGCTTTTTCTTCATTTGGTAAAAATGAAGAAAAAGATATTGACGAAGATTCTATGGGATTAGGTATGACAAAACATAGAAATAAAAAGCAAAACAAAAGTAATACGGAAGTAGAGCTTGATTTCTTCCTAAAAGAGTATTTATGTTTTCAATTAAGATGGAATGTTTTTTTAAATAAAAAAATAATTGATAATATCAAAACGTATTGTTTCCTGCTTAGACTGAGAAATCCACGAGAAATTATTCTATCTTCTCTTCAAAGGAAAGAACTAAATCTGAATATTCTGATGGTTCAAAAAGGTGTAACTTTTACAGAATTGATGAAAAAGAGAATATTGATTATCGAACCTGTCCATGTGTCGATAAAAACTGATGGCAAATTTCTTTTGTATCAAATGGTGGGTATCCTATTAGTTCATAAGAACAAAGAACAAATTAATAAAAAATCTAGAGAAAAATTCTATGTTGATGAAAATAAAAAGAATTTTACCGATGAAAGACGTCACAATAGAATTGGAAATACAGAAAAAACTGATTATGATTTACTTGTTCCTGAAAATATTTTATCCCCTAAACGTCGTAGAGAATTAAGAATTCGAATTTCTTTCAATTTTAAAAATAAAAACGATATTCATAGAAATACCGAAATTTTCAATGGTAATAACATAAAAAAAGGCAGTCCCGTTTTGGAGAAAAACAAATATTTTTGGAGAGAAAAAAATAACCTAATAAAATTGAAATTTTTTCTTTGGCCCAATTTTCGATTAGAGGATTTAGCTTGTATGAATCGCTATTGGTTCGATACTAATAATGGAAGTCGGTTCAGTATGGTAAGGATATATATATATCCGCGCTTGAAATTTTAATAAAGGCGAATTTTTCATATATATCATAGCATATTTCGGCTAGTGTATGAAAAGAACGAGATAGTCGCCTTATTGCTTTACACTCCATATTCCATTCTGGTACATAGAATTCAATCATCTATCAATTAGATCTAGAAATGAATCAATGGCATTTTTTTTTACTTTTTTTTCGGTAGAATTTTTTTCTTTTTTGTAAGCGACGAAATAGACGACCTTTAAAAAATTGGATTGAGTAATTCCAAATTCGATTTGAAAGAATTTGGAATTACTAACAAAGTAAAGATTTTTGTGTATACAAAATTTAAATGAACTGACATTATTTATTAATAGAATACATTTATTAAGTTTTTATTATTACTGATTAATAAAAATATTTTAAAATTAAAACTAAAAAAAGGGGGGGGATCTTTATTTTATGGTAAAAAATTCATTCATTTCAGTTATTTCACAAAAAGAAAAAGACGAAAACAAGGGATCTGTTGAATTTCAAATAGTAACTTTCACTAATAAGATACGAAGACTTACTTCACATTTGGAATTGCATAGAAAAGACTATTTATCTCAGAGAGGTTTGCGGAAAATTTTAGGAAAACGCCAACGACTGCTGTCTTATTTAGAAAAAAAAAATCGAGTACGTTATAACGAATTAATTAGTCGGTTAGATATTCGGAAGTTAAAAGGACGTTAAAAACGGATTAATTTCTTAATTTGAAGAGTTTTGTTGAATTATTTGATTTATTAGATCTTGAGATGAACTTCTTTTTCTTTTCAGTAACTTGTGGAATGGATCAAGGAAACCCCTATGAATATACCAGCTAAACGAAAAGACCTTATGATAGTGAATATGGGTCCCCACCACCCATCAATGCACGGTGTTCTTCGACTCGTCGTTACTCTAGACGGTGAGGATGTTATTGATTGTGAACCAATATTAGGTTATTTACACAGAGGAATGGAAAAAATTGCGGAAAATCGAACAATTATACAATATTTACCCTATGTAACACGGTGGGATTATTTGGCTACAATGTTCACAGAAGCAATAACAGTAAATGGTCCAGAACTGTTAGGAAATATTCAAGTGCCAAAAAGAGCTGGCTATATCAGAGTAATTATGTTGGAATTAAGTCGTATAGCTTCTCATTTGTTATGGCTTGGGCCTTTTATGGCAGATATTGGTACACAGACTCCTTTCTTCTATATTTTTAGAGAAAGAGAGTTAATATATGATTTATTTGAAGCTGCCACTGGTATGAGAATGATGCATAATTATTTTCGTATCGGGGGGGTAGGGGCTGATCTACCTTATGGTTGGATAGATAAATGTTTGGATTTTTGCGATTATTTTTTAACAGCAGTTGCTGAATATCAAAAACTTATTACACGAAATCCTATTTTTTTAGAACGAGTTGAAGGAGTAGGTATTGTTGGTGCGGAGGAAGCAATAAATTGGGGTTTATCGGGACCAATGCTACGAGCTTCCGGAGTCCAATGGGATCTTCGTAAAGTTGATCATTATGAGTCTTACGACGAATTTGATTGGGAAGTCCAGTGGCAAAAAGAAGGAGATTCATTAGCTCGTTATTTAGTCCGAATTGGTGAAATGCTGGAATCTATAAAAATTATTCAACAGGCTCTTGAAGGAATTCCAGGGGGTCCTTATGAGAATTTAGAAACCCGACGTTTTGATAGAGAAAAGGATCCGGAATGGAACGATTTCGAATATCGATTCATTAGTAAAAAAACTTCTCCTACTTTTGAATTACCGAAGCAAGAACTTTATGTCAGAGTGGAAGCCCCAAAAGGAGAATTGGGAATTTTTCTGATGGGGGATCAGAGCGGGTTTCCTTGGAGATGGAAAATCCGCCCCCCGGGTTTTATCAATTTGCAAATTCTTCCTCAATTAGTTAAAAGAATGAAATTGGCTGATATTATGACAATATTAGGTAGTATAGATATCATTATGGGAGAAGTTGATCGTTGAAATGATAATTGATACAACAGAAGTACAAGCTATCCATTCTTTTGCTAACTTAGAATCCTTAAACGAGGTCTATGCAATTATATGGGAGTTTGTTCCTATTTTGGCTCTTGTATTGGGAATCACGATAAGCATACTAGTAATTGTATGGTTAGAAAGAGAAATATCTGCAGGGATACAACAACGTATTGGACCCGAATATGCAGGTCCTTTAGGAGTTCTTCAAGCTCTAGCGGATGGGACAAAACTACTTTTCAAAGAAAATCTTTTTCCATCTAGGGGGGATACTCATTTATTCACTATTGGGCCATCTATAGCAGTCATATCCACTCTCTTAAGCTATTCAGTAATTCCTTTTGGCTATCACTTTGTTTTAACTAATCTAAATATTGGTGTTTTTTTATGGATTGCCATTTCAAGTATTGCTCCCATTGGACTTCTTATGTCAGGATATGGATCAAATAATAAATATTCCTTTTTAGGTGGTCTACGAGCTGCTGCTCAATCGATTAGTTATGAAATACCTTTAACTATTTGTGTGTTAGCCATATCTCTACGTGCGATTCGTTGAAACAAAAATTTTTCGCTATTCCGTTCTTTTTAGTTTTAAGACGAAAGTGAAATGAGTTGAATAGATATCTTCATTTTTTATTCATCATTTTGGTTGATGAACGAAATTGGATAGTTATATGAGTGAAAAAAAAAACAACTTCGAAATTTGTAGTAACAAAATTGAGACTCATTTCCTATGTACAAGAATAAAAGGGAAAACAGAAATAAATATAAGAAACGAAGACTGATTGCCCCGAGATTAGTTGATTAGTCATCCTAACTTGAAGCGGGCTCAAAAGATCAACTTTATGGCGTTTTCACTATCATTTATAGGTATTCTCCATAGGTATTACCCTAATGCATGCTAACAGGTGATTGAGCAAAAATTAGTGGATGTTTAGGAACACGAAAATACACAAAGGATTAGTAATAAAGATTTTTAAAATTATCGAAAAAGCTATTTCGAAAAAAAAAGTATATTAATCGGGGCTTTAAGTTCGTAGAAATGATCAGGCAGTGCTCCCCATAATTCCAATCCAGAGTATACTCCTATCCACCAATTTAAAGACCTAACTATCCGGAACGAAATAATCCTTTATTTTTTTTTAACCCCCTTGTCGTTTCGTTTTTTCAGAAAGAAGAATAAGAACGAAAAAAAAAAGAATGGAATTACAATAGAAAAATAAATCTTTTTATTCTTTTCTACTATATCGATCAATATTCATAGAGATAGAATTCGTGTCATAATTCGATTCTCGTAATCGAAAAGGATCGGTTGAAATATCTATTGGTATTTTAACAAGGAATTTTACAAAGAGTATTTTATTGAAGGATTCAAGTTATTACTCAAGAAATCAAAATTGAAATTATTAAGGGATGAGATCAATTCCGAAGTACTTTTTATTTTTAGTATTATAACAGATAGAATTTCATTGCTCGAATTCTGGAACGTCGATAGATTTTATTTTGATCCGCTCTATTATACAAATATATCAAAATAAATAATACAATCGATCTGGTCCTTAAATTTACTTATGGACTTCGAGGAGCCGTATGAGGTAAGAATCTCATGTACGGTTCTGTAATAGCGATGGGAACAGTGATGTTATCACCGACTATGATTATCTAACAGTTTAAGTACCGTTGATATAGTTGAGGCCCAATCAAAATCTGGTTTTTGGGGGTGGAATTTGTGGCGTCAACCCATAGGATTTTTTATTTTTTTTATTTCGTCTCTAGCAGAATGTGAAAGATTACCTTTTGATTTGCCAGAAGCAGAAGAAGAATTAGTAGCAGGTTATCAAACAGAATATTCAGGTATCAAATTTGGTTTATTTTATATTGCTTCCTATTTAAACTTATTAGTTTCTTCATTATTTGTAACAGTTCTTTACTTGGGCGGTTGGAATATTTCTATTCCATATATATTCGTTCATGAGTTTTTTGAAATAAATAATATAAGCAGAGTCGTTGGACCAACAATTGGTATCTTTATTACCTTGGTTAAAACTTATTTGTTCTTGTTCATTCCTATCACAACAAGATGGACTTTACCTAGACTACGAATGGACCAACTTTTAAATCTTGGATGGAAATTTCTTTTACCTATTTCCCTCGGTAATCTATTATTAACAACCTCTTTCCAACTCCTTTCACTATAAAAGAAAAGGATAATAAAAAAAACTAAAATTAGAAAAATTCTAATAATAATTAATAAAATAATTAATAATAATAAAGAATAATAATTAATAATAATAAAGAAAACTCTAAAAAAAGAATATTATGAGTTATCTTCAACTCAGACAAGAGAAAAAAATAAAAATCAAATTATTCATAAAAATTTACGCTATGTTTCCCATGGTAACTGGGTTCATGAATTATGGGCAACAAACCATAAGGGCCGCAAGGTACATTGGTCAAAGTTTCATGATTACCTTATCCCATGCAAATCGTTTACCTGTAACTATTCAATATCCTTATGAAAAATTAATCACATCGGAGCGTTTCCGCGGTCGAATCCATTTTGAATTTGATAAATGCATTGCTTGTGAAGTATGTGTTCGTGTATGCCCAATAGATCTGCCTGTTGTTGATTGGAAATTGGAAACTGACATTCGAAAGAAACGGTTGCTTAATTACAGTATTGATTTCGGAATCTGTATATTTTGCGGCAACTGTGTTGAGTATTGTCCAACAAATTGTTTATCAATGACGGAAGAATATGAGCTTTCTGCTTATGATCGTCATGAATTGAATTATAATCAAATTGCTTTGGGTCGTTTACCAATGTCAGTAGTTGACGATTATACGATTCGAACAATTTTAAATTCAACTAAAAAAAAAACTAACCACTTTGATTGATTTTAAAATACAATTAGTAAACTAAAAAAAGGAAAATTCTCTTTTGATCTAAAAGTATGAAAGGGGGTTTGTTTCATTTTCTTGTTCAATGACTACAAAAATTCGAAATTCCAACTATTGATTTGATTGATGAAAATTGCATCGAAACTGAATTTGGATTGAAAACCTATTAAGATATCTATAATTCTATCCATAATTCTTTCGATAATATAATAAAATAAAACGAGAATAAAATTTCGAATGCCTTTTTCAAGAAATTCAAGAAAGAATGAAATTAGTTCAATAGTTATCCATATAATAATTATTTACACCCCTTAGGATTTAAAAGTAATATAATATTCTATATTTTCTATTTTATATATAATATAAAATAGAAAATATAGAATAAAAAAAAGAATATAAAATATAAAAATATAAAATATAAAAAAGTTTTTCCTGGTCAAGTGAATAGTCAATAAGGTCATGAAGAAACAATTCAATTTTTTTATTTCTTATTTTACGTGCAATGGATTTACCTGGACTAATACATGATTTTCTTTTAGTCTTTTTGGGATTAGGTCTTATATTAGGAGGTTTAGGGGTAGTATTATTTACTAACCCAATTTATTCTGCCTTTTCATTAGGATTCGTTCTTGTTTGTATATCTTTATTTTATATTTTATCAAACTCTCATTTTGTAGCTGCTGCACAGCTCCTTATTTATGTGGGAGCTATAAATGTTTTAATTATATTTGCCGTAATGTTCATGAGTGGTTCAGAATATTACAAAGATTTTAATCTTTGGACTGTTGGAAACGGGGTTACTTCCTTAGTTTGTACAAGTATTTTTGTTTCACTAATTACTATTATTCCAGATACGTCATGGTACGGAATTATTTGGACTACAACAACAAATCAGATTATAGAACAAGATTTGATAACTAATAGTCAACAAATTGGAATTCATTTAGCAACCGATTTTTTCCTTCCATTTGAATTCATTTCAATAATTCTTTTAGTTGCTTTGATAGGTGCGCTTGCTGTGGCTCGTCAGTAAGAAATTTTTCGAATTAATAATCAAAATTAAAACTGTTTTCCACATATCTTTTCCTTCAATTTCATTTAAAGATTATTTATTTATAAATTCTTTTATTTGATCTATTATCCCTAGATTTATTTGTTCAGTACTTATGATATTCTTAATTCTAGTCAATCACAGGTGGAATTGTTGTTCATATTGAAATAAAATATTGAAATAAATCAAAATTGAAAAATTGATAAGGAGTTGGTCAATGATCCTCGAACATGTACTTATTTTGAGTGCCTGTTTATTTTCTATCGGTATCTATGGATTGATCACGAGTCGAAATATGGTTAGAGCCCTTATGTGTCTTGAACTTATACTGAATGCTGTTAATATAAATTTCGTAACATTTTCTGATTTTTTTGATAGTCGACAACTAAAAGGAAATATTTTTTCAATTTTTGTTATAGCTATCGCAGCCGCTGAAGCAGCTATTGGACTGGCTATTGTTTCGTCAATTTATCGTAACAGAAAATCTACCTGTATTAATCAATCGAATTTGTTGAATAAGTAGTATTAATTTTATAGAATATAATTTTCATATTCAGTAATTTGAGTTGGCATGTATGATACCTAAATTGTCTGATCATGTTTGTGAAAATCTAAGAATAAGAAATTAAAGTATCTTGCCTCTATTTCAATTTCAGAAGTTGAGCCAGAATTGAGAAAATTTCTGGTAAATCATTGATTCGTCTGGTTTCTAAATATATGCTGATTCATTTAGAAATTTACTAGATTGAAATTTTATGACGTTAAAAAAATTTTTAATCCAATGTCACATTCAGTAAAAATTTATGATACATGTATAGGGTGTACTCAATGTGTCCGAGCCTGTCCCACGGATGTATTAGAAATGATACCTTGGGATGGGTGTAAATCCAAGCAAATTGCTTCCGCTCCAAGAACAGAGGATTGTGTCGGTTGTAAAAGATGTGAATCTGCTTGTCCAACGGATTTCTTGAGTGTTCGAGTTTATTTATGGCATGAAACAACTCGAAGCATGGGTCTAGCTTATTGATACTTTACCAGAAAACCCCACTTGAATAATTTTCTTTTTTTTTACCGCCAAAAACCCGTACTCGAAAAAATGTTTTCTAGCACGGGTTTTTCTAGTCTAAGCGTATCTTGTCTTTACCACGAATTCTTTTCCTTGGTTAACAATATTTGTAGTTTTACCAATAGCGGCGGGTTTATTAATTTTCTTTTTCCCTCAGAGAGGAAATAAGGTAATTAGGTGGTATACTTTATATATATGTATAGTAGAGCTCCTTTTAATAACTTATGCGTTCTCTTATTATTTCCAATTTGAGGACCCATTAATCCAATTAAGAGAAGATTATAAATGGATCCCGTTTTTTGATTTGTACTGGAGATTGGGAATAGATGGATTTTCTTTAGGACCTATTTTACTGACAGGATTTATCACCACTTTAGCTACTTTAGCAGCTTGGCCGATTACTCGGGATTCCCGATTATTCCATTTTCTAATGTTAGCAATGTATAGTGCTCAAATAGGATTATTTTCATCTCAAGATCTTTTACTTTTTTTTATCATGTGGGAATTAGAATTAATTCCCGTCTATCTACTTCTGTCCATGTGGGGGGGAAAGAAACGTCTGTATTCAGCTACAAAGTTTATTTTGTATACTGCAGGAGGTTCCGTTTTTTTATTAATGGGAGCTTTGGGTATCGCTTTATATGGTTCTAATGAACCAACATTCCATTTTGAAACATTAGCCAATCAATCATATCCTGTGGGACTAGAAATATTTTTCTATATTGGATTTCTTATTGCTTTTGCTGTCAAATCGCCGATTATACCCTTACATACATGGTTACCAGACACTCATGGGGAAGCACATTACAGTACTTGTATGCTTCTAGCCGGAATCCTATTAAAAATGGGGGCGTATGGATTGATTCGAATCAATATGGAATTATTACCTCATGCTCATTCTATATTTTCCCCTTGGTTGATAATAATAGGCGTAATGCAAATAATTTATGCAGCTTCAACATCTCCTGGTCAACGAAATTTAAAAAAACGAATAGCCTATTCTTCTGTATCTCATATGGGTTTCATAATTATAGGAATTTGTTCTATAAGTGATATGGGACTCAATGGAGCCATTTTACAAATTCTATCCCATGGATTTATTGGTGCTGCACTCTTTTTCTTGGCAGGAACCGGTTATGATAGAATACGTCGTCTTTATCTTGACGAAATGGGCGGAATCGCTCCCCTAATGCCAAAACTATTTACGACCTTCAGTATTTTATCACTAGCTTCCCTTGCATTACCGGGCATGAGTGGTTTTTTTGCGGAATTGATAGTCTTTTTGGGGATAATTACCGGCCAAAAATACCTTTTAACGGCAAAAATATTAATTACTGTTGTAATGGCAGTTGGAATGATATTAACTCCAATTTATTTATTATCTATGTTACGACAGATGTTCTATGGATACAAACTGTTTAATGCCCCAAACTCTTATTTTTTTGATTCGGGACCTCGGGAATTATTTGTTTCGATCTCTATCCTTCTGCCTGTAATAAGTATTGGTATTTATCCGGATTTCGTTTTCTCATTATCAATTGACAGAGTCGAAGCTATTCTATCTAATTTTTTTTATAAATAGTTTTTATAAAAAAAATTAGACAATGAATTCTAAGCAAAAATTTTTGGCATTTGTGAGAACTTTTTGAATCACCTACTATGGTGATTCAAAAAGTTCTCAACAGCTTACCTGAAGCTTTTTGTCTCTATGTTTTGCTGGCCTACAGAGTTACATTCGTCAGATCCTTTGTTCATGTTAATGTAAATGAACCATAACTATGTAATCCTATTCCTAATAAATTAACTCCAAAATAGCATATCCAAATTATAAGAAAACCAATAGAAGCGACAATTGCCGAATTTAAACCCTCCCAATTTTTATTTGTTCGAGTATGAAAAAAAATCGCGAATATGGTCCATGTAATAAATGCCCAAGTTTCCTTTGGGTCCCAATTCCAATATGATCCCCATGCTTCGTTAGCCCAGACTGCTCCCGAAAGAATACCTATAGTTAAAAAAATAAATCCTATACTTATAATTCGATAACTCCAGTCATCTAATTGTTGAATCAACTGAAACCTATAATAATTCCTATAAGAAAGAAAAGAAATATTTCTTAAATTTTTTTTTTGGTCCGTTATAGATTGTATCTCATTAAAGTAAAATGAATCATTTAATAAATTATTGCTTTTATCAAAAATTCTTATGAGTTTTTGAAACCTGATTACTAGAAATGTTACGGATAATAATGATCCACACAAAAGAGCTGCATAGCCCAATATCATCATACTTACGTGCATCATTAACCACTGGGATTGAAGAGCGGGTACTAAGATTTCAGATTGATGCATGCCTTTTAAAATACCCGAAGTGGCAAACCCCTGAGTAAAAAAAGTACTTGGCGCGGTTATTGCGCTTAAATAATTTTTATATTTTTTAAAATACGGAACTATATGAATAACAGAAAATGCCCATGAAAGAAAGATTAATGATTCATATAAATTACTTAATGGTAAATGTCCACCAAAAAACCAACGAGTAAATAAGAATCCTGTTATACAGAAAAAAGTAGTTATCATGCCCTTTTCTGACGAATCATAGAGTTCTACAAATTCATCGACTAATAAGGTTATCAAATGAATTGTAATTACAATTGACACGACTGAAAAAGATATATGAGTTAATATATGTTCTAAAGCCGAAACTATCATAAAAAAAAGTTAGGGGGTTCCTTTTTTAGTATTTGGCGTTCCTCTTTTAGTATATAGAATTTAAATTAGGAAGTGACGTCATTATAGGAGATATTGACTCCTTTTGAAAATTACAGGATGTAATGCCGCTACTCGGACTCGAACCGAGATGCTCTAGCACTGCTTCCTAAGAGCAGCGTGTCTACCAATTTCACCATAGCGGCTTGTTTGAAATCATAATAATAGATTTTTATTTAATCGTCGAGCTTCGAGCTAAGACTTTTTAATACTTTATTACGAAATATTCAAATTCATGAAAAAATTTTTATTTAAGACTGAAAACAAATCAAATTTTATCATTTTCTCACATTTTATCATTTTATCAATTCCAATTTTAATATTCCATTCCATTTAATAGATTTATGAAAATATTTTATTCCTTAACTTAGTTTTTTGTGCAAATAGTTTTGGTTAGGATTTAGAAACATTATTAGGTATTCTATCATATAACAACAAAATTCAGCTCTGCTGGATAGGTACTTAAAAAAAATTGTCTTTAATTTAATATATAATATATATCTTAGAACCCGCTTCGAACCGAAGTATTAAAATAAAATAAATCAGTTCAAAACCGACACATTTTATCTAAATAAAATTGAAAGGGTTATTTCTTTTTTTTTTTTCAAAAAAAAAGTATTATTTTTCAAATTCAGTAGACAAAATTCAGTAGACAAAAGAATGGTTTATTCTATATCTTTATTCTATTTTATTCTATATCTATATTCTATAATATATAATAAAAATATAGAATAAAAAAAAAAGGAGGGCCATTTATTTACTATTCATTAGTTCAAAAGTTCAAAATCAAAATATCAAATTAACAAAAAATATTAAATAAAAAAAGAAAAGAGAGGGAAATTCTTTATATATCTTTATTTCTCTTTATATATCGTTATTTCTATATTATTTATATATATTTTGTATATATTATTTAGATATTATTTAGATATTATTTAGATTTTTTTTATTCTTAATTAGAAAAACAATTTGACCTTCCAATGTTCTTTTCAAAAAGTTTTTTCGAATATGCTTTTTTCTTATAGGGTATAGAAAGGACTCTTTTTTGGAACTTCCATTCAAAAATAAAGAAGTTCTTTATTCCTCGAGTTGAATGGGAAAGGCATCTTTTGTCAAAAAAAATAGTTTTTTACTATTTGATTCCTTAATATATATATATATATTAAATCTGAAAATTAGACTCTTTTCATCAAAGAAGCCTATCCACCCTATTTCTATTTCTGTCTTTTTTCATCATATAAAATGTATAAAAAAAATACATCAATAAAGTTTAAGAACCTCAATTTTTTTATTTATCCTGAAATTGATAGTTAGCCTAATAGAATTAATTGATAGTTAGCCTAATAGAATTATAATAAAAACCGTTAACTTTTTTTCCCATAATTATAATTGGTCAAGTTCAAACTCAACCACAAATTATATCTAATTCAAATTGAATTTGAAAATTCAAATAAGACTATTAATTAATTTGTTAAATAATTAATTTGTTAAAAAAAGAAATTTTTATTAATTCTTTACTTTATACCTATGGAAGAAAAGGGTCAACTAGTTAATGGTTCTGAATAAAGAAACAAATTATTTTAATGAATCCAGTAAGGATCTGCTAACACCATCCTTTTTCTGGTAAAATTATCTTTTTTTATTATTCCTAATCACTTTTTCTTATTATTGCTATCAATATTTGACCAATTCGAACTTTTTGATTTGAATATGTGAATTTTTTATTAATTGATAATAATTAAATACTTTAAAATAGAAAAATAGAAATAAAAAATTCGATTTTAGTTTTACATACTTTTTATTTTTTATTTTTCATTTTTTTTTTTTTTATTGAATTGACTGATTTAAAAAGATAGAAGAGCTGATAAATCAGAAACACGAAATGATTAATTAGTAATTAAAAAAGTTTTTTTATGGAACATATATATCAATATTCATGGATCATACCTTTCCTTACATTCCCAGTCCCTATGTTAATAGGAGCAGGACTTCTACTTTTTCCGGCGACAACAAAAAAACTTCGTCGTATGTGGGCTTTTCCAAGTGTCTTATTGTTAACTATAGTGATGGTTTTTTCAATTGATCTGTCTATTCAACAAATAAATAGCCGTTTTATTTATCAACATATATGGTCCTGGACCATCAATAATGATTTTTCTTTAGAGTTCGGACACTTGATTGACCCACTTACCTCTATTTTGTTAATGTTAATTACTACAGTTGGAATTATGGTTCTTTTTTATAGTGATAATTATATGTCTCATGATCAAAGCTATTTAAGATTTTTTGCTTATATGAGTTTTTTCAATACTTCAATGTTGGGATTAGTTACTAGTTCGAATTTAATACAAATTTATATTTTTTGGGAATTAGTTGGAATGTGTTCTTATCTTTTAATAGGTTTTTGGTTCACACGACCTAGTGCATCGAATGCTTGCCAAAAAGCATTTGTAACTAATCGTGTAGGGGATTTTGGTTTATTATTAGGAATTATTGGTCTTTATTGGATAACGGGCAGCTTCGAGTTTCGCGATTTGTTCAAAATAGTCAATAACTTGATTTATAATAATCAAGTTAATCTTGTATTCGTTACTTTGTGTAGCTTTTTATTATTTTCCGGTGCAATTGCTAAATCAGCACAATTTCCTCTTCATGTATGGTTACCCGATGCTATGGAAGGCCCTACTCCTATTTCGGCTCTGATACATGCTGCTACTATGGTAGCGGCGGGAATTTTTCTTGTAGCTCGACTTTTTCCGCTTTTCGTAGTTATACCTTATATAATGAATCTAATAGCTTTGATAGGCATAATCACAGTCTTTTTAGGAGCTACTTTAGCTCTTGCTCAAAAAGATATTAAGAGAGGTTTAGCTTATTCTACAATGTCTCAATTGGGTTATATGATGTTAGCGCTAGGTATGGGGTCTTATCGAGGTGCTTTATTTCATTTGATTACTCATGCCTATTCGAAAGCATTGTTGTTTTTAGGGTCTGGATCTATTATTCATTCAATGGAAGCTATTGTTGGTTATTCTCCAGATAAGAGTCAAAATATGGTTCTTATGGGTGGGTTAACAAAACATATTCCAATTACAAAAACTTCGTTTTTAGTAGGAACACTTTCTCTTTGTGGTATTCCACCCTTCGCCTGTTTTTGGTCCAAAGATGAAATTCTTAATGATAGTTGGGTGTATTCACCTAGTTTCGCAATAATAGCTTGGTTCACTGCGGGATTAACTGCATTTTATATGTTTCGGATTTATTTACTTACTTTTGAAGGATATTTAAATCTTAATTTTAAAAATTACAATGGGAAAAAAAACAATTCATTTTATTCAATATCTTTATGGGGTAAAGAAGGATCAAAAACGTTTAATAAAAATTTTCGTTTATTACCTTTATTAACAATGAATAATAATGACAGGATTTCTTTTTTTTGGAAGAACACATATAAAATTGATCGTAATATAAGAAATTTCACACGGCCCTTTATTACTATTCATAATTTTAACACTAAAAGTATTTTTTTCTACCCGAGGGAATCCGATAATACTATGTTATTTCCTCTGCTTGTCTTCGTACTATTTTCTTTCTTTATTGGAGCCATAGGAATTCCTTTCAATCAAGAAGAAATCAATTTGGATATATTGTCAAAATTGTTAACTCCGTCTTTTAACCTTTTGCATGAAAATGAACAAAATTCTGTGGATTGGTATGAATTTTTAAGAAATGCAACCCTTTCAGTTAGTATAAGTTTTTTCGGAATATTTATAGCGTCATCCTTCTATAAGCCTGGTTATTTATCGTTAGAAAAATTCAATTTCTTTAATTCATCTCCGAAAAAAGGCTTGAAGAAAATTCTTTCGGACAAAATAAAAAATGGGATATATAATTGGTCCTATAATCGAGGTTACATAGATTCTTTTTATGCAATATCTTTTATTGGGAGTATAAGAAAATTAGCTGAATTTCTTTCTTTTTTTGATAAACGAATAATTGATGGAATTATCAATGGAGTCGGTCTTACGAGTTTCTTTGTAGGAGAAAGTATAAAATATGCAGGCAGCGGGCGCATTTCTTCTTATCTTTTATATTTATTTTATGCCGTAATTTTTTTATTAATTTATTATTATTTTTCTTTTCAATAATTTAATTAAAAAACTTAATCT